CAATCAAAAATCTTCCCATTCTCGGTGGAGAAGAGAAGAAATCATAATCTACACTTATCAAAATTATAAATATCTATTTTATTTATATATTAGATATAGAAATTTAATGGGGCGTGGCCGAGTGGTAAGGCAACGGGTTTTGGTCTCGCTATTCGGGGGTTCGAATCCTTCCGTCCCAGAGCATATACGATCTATCCCAGAGCATATACGATCTATTCAAATATAATATTTTTTTTTCTTTTCTTTTTCTATAGGTCTCTGAATTTATTCTAAACAAGAGGTAGGGTTAACTCTATAAATAGTAATTAGTTAGGTTTAAAAAATAAATATGTTGCCATAATCTGGACAGGATCCCCTTTGTATTTATAACCTACCTTACCCCATAGAATGGGGTAAGTAGATAGGAATTAGTCAACAAGGGAAGGTCTTAATTACAATATATGTATCTGTCTGAATCAGATTATTAACCACTCAAGTTACACTTGTTAAAATTAAATTGTAAATATATGTATGTAACTTTGCCTAAGGTTCAGTTTTTGTTACTCGAAAAGTAAGAACATAGGTAAATCTATACGATTAATTTAAAGATGCAGATAAAAAAAATAACTTAGAGGTTTTTAGTTTTATTATATAGGGAATAAAAAGATATAGATTACTATGTCTATGTATCAACACGACCAATGACTATTCATGGTTACATAATTGAATCAATTCTATACCGCTTCAAAATGAGAGGAATGTTATGGTAAAACTTCGTTTGAAACGATGTGGTAGAAAGCAACGTGCGACTTGAAGGACACGATCCACTGTGGAAATCTTACATCCACCATTTTATATAGGAATGAAGGTGCTCTTGACTCAACATCGTTTATTCTGTCCCACAAGAACTCCTCCTTTGGTTGGGTTGTAATGTAAATAAACATAGTCCATGATGGAGCTCGAGTATAAAATAAAGTATTAATTAATTTCTCGGGGCGAGGATCTAGGGTTAATCCGAATCAATAAATTGAACAACTTCGTAAATATATCTTCGATATATAAATATAAAGAATAAATTTCAAGAAAGTTTCCAATTCAACAAAAGGAAATTGTGTTGGAATTGATTGATAAACTTTTTTTTTTTTGATCCAAAGTGCATGTATCACATGGAATCGTTCCTAGGATTCTTTGATAAAAAGATAAATCACAAATAGGGGGTATGTTGCTGCCATTTTGAAAAGATTTAAAAGCACCGAAGTAATGTCTAAACCCAATGATTTAAAACAAAGAAAGATAAAGGATCCCAGAACAAGTAAACGCCATTTTAATTGTCTCAATAACTTTAAAAAGATTTAAGTTATTGAGACAATTAACTAAAAGGGGTAAAGATCACTCAATAAATTAAATTGGTTAAAGATTTTCTTTTAGTTGTTTAATAGTTATTCAACGTGAGTTATAAGTACAAATGTATTTTTCAGTAAGGAAGAAGAAAAAAAAAAAACTTAACTAAAAATCATTTGTTCTCGAGCCGTACGAGGAGAAAACTTCCTATACGTTTCTAGGGGGGTATTGTTAATCTATATCTATCCCAATGAGCCTTCTATCGAATCGTTGCAATTGATGTTCGATCGCGAAGAGAGGGGAAAGATCTTAGTAAAGTGGGTTTTTATAATCCGATAACTAATCAAACTTATTTTAACCTTTCTGCTATTCTATATTTCCTTCAAAGGGGTGCTCAGCCCACAGGAACTGTTGAGGGTCTTTTAAAGAAGGCGGGGGTTCTTAAAGAACTTCGCCCTACATATTTCAATTAAGTAAATAAAAAAAAGGGGGGGGGGAGTAGTGACTTGTATATAACCCTTTATAGATATCTTTTATCCACTGCTTTTTAATTTACCCCCTTCCCTACCCATTCATATTGATTTATTATTTAATTATTTTCATCGAATCCCTGTACTTAACTTCTAAGGATAAAATTATTTTTTTTTTTACTATAAAATTTTTAGTATTCCCCTCCATTGAGCCATTTCGAAGTATAAAATTTAAATAATTTTTATACTTATTTTATTACTTAGTAGATTAGAATACGTAGTGCCAATCTAACACACACAACTTCTTATTCTTTTTAAATATTTTAATATTAGGTAAAGAGTAAATCATATTCATTTGAAATAAAAATCCATTATTATTCTCAACATTTATATTGACAACAGTGTATTGAACAAATGGAATTCATCATGATAACTGAAGTAGACCCTTTTTTTTTTTTTTTTATTCTGATTCTACGCACTTTTTTATTATATTATAAATATATTTGGGTTGCTAACTCAACGGTAGAGTACTCGGCTTTTAAGTGCGGCTAGGATCTTTTACACATTTGGATGAAGCAAGGTATTCGTCCATACCATCAGTAAAGTTTGGAAGACCGCGACTGATCCTGAAAGGGTATGAATGGAAAAAAGAGCATGTCGTAGCAACAGATATAGTTCTTATAATTTTTTATATTTAGTGGTTATCAGTCTAAATGAATTTTATAAACGGAACAAAATGTAGTTGGGTCTAATTAATAAATGGATAGAGCTATAGGGCTTAAATTTCAATTCATTATAGGGAAAAAAAAAAAAGTAACGAGCTTCTATTCTTAATTTGAATAATTTCCACATCTAATTAGACGTTAAAAATAGATTAGTGCCTGATGCGGGAAGGGCTTTCCCCTAATGAGTAATTCTCCTTTTTTGAAAGTTAATTAATCCTAACTATTTCCATTCTCCATTATCGAATGGGAATGCGTGTGTAGAAGAAGCAGTATATTGATAAATAAAGGTTTTCCAAAATCAAAAGAGTGATTAGGTTGAAAAAAAAAAAATAAAAGATTTTTTACCATCTTGTTATTATCCTATAACATAGACTAATGAAACAGAAAAACGAGAGGATAGAGAATCTGTTGATAAATTTATATGTATCCGAGGTATCTATTTTTATATAATACCTTGTTTAACTGTATCACATTATGTATCATTTAATAACTAAAATATTTTTTTTTATACTTCAACTTTAGAAATCGTAAATTAAAAATGGAGGAAATTCAAAGGTATTTAGAAATAGATAGATCCCATGAACACAACTGCCTATATCCACTTATCTTTCAGGAGTATATTTATGCACTTGCTCATGATCATGGTTTAAATAGGTCTTTTTTGTTGGAAAATCCGGGGAAAATTTTGAGTTTACTAATTGTGAAACGTTTAATTACTAAAATGTATCAACAGAATCATTTTTTTTTTTCGGTTTCTGATTTTAACCAAAAAAAAAATTTTTGGTGCAGCAAAAATTTGTATTCTCAAATGATATCAGAGGGATTTGCATTTATAGTTGAAATGCTGTTTTCTCTACGACTAATCTCTTCTATAGAAGTAAGAGAAAAGATATTCAAATCTCAAAATTTACGGTCAATTCATTCAATATTTCCTTTTTTAGAGGACAACTTTTCACATTTTAATTGTGTGTTAGATATACTAATACCCCATCCCGTTCATCCGGAAATCTTGGTTCAAACTTTTCGTTTTTGGATGAAAGACGCCTCTTCTTTGCATTTATTACGGTTCTTTCTCCATGAGTATTGGAAGAATCTTATTAACCTAAAGAAACCCTGTTATTTTTTTTCAAAAAAAAACAAAAGATTATTCTTCTTCTTATATAATTCTCATATATGTGAATACGAATCCATTTTTTTTTTCCTCCGCAACCAATCTTCTCATTTACGATCAACATTTTTTGAGGCCCTTCTTGAACGAATATTTTTTTATAGAAAAATGGAACATCTTGTAGAAGTCTTGGCTAAAAATTTACAAGCCACTCTATGGTTGTTTAAGGATCCGTTGATATATTATGTTAGGTATAAAGAAAAATTAACTTTGGTTTCAAGGGGGATACCCCTTTTGCTGAAAAAATGGAAATATTACATTGTAAATTTTTGTCAATGTTATTTTGACCTGTGGTTGCATCCAGGAAGAGTCCATATAAAACGATTATCCAATCATTCTCTCGACTTTATGGGCTATTCTTCAAGTATACGCCTAAACCATTTAATGGTACGGAGTCAAATGCTAGAAAAAACATTTATAATTACTCATGCTATAAAGAAGTTTGATACTATTATTCCAACTATTCCTCTGATTGAATCATTGGCTAAAGCTAAATTTTGTAATATATTAGGAAATCCCATTAGTAAGCCGTTTTGGGCTGATTTATCAGATTCTGACATTATTGATCGATTTGGGCGTATATACAGAAATCTTTCTCATTATCATAGTGGATCTTCTAAAAAAAAAAGTTTGTATCAAATAAAGTATATACTTCGACTTTCTTGTGCTAAAACTTTGTCTCGGAAACATAAAAGTAGTGTACGCACTTTTATGAAAAAATTTGGCTATAAATTCTTGGAAGAATTTATTACGTCTGAAGAACGAGTTCTTTTTTTGACCTTCACAAAAGCGCCTTCAATTTTGCGGGGGATCTATAAAACTAGAATTTGGTATTTGGATATTTTTTGTATCAATGATCTGGCCAATCATCAATGATTCATTCTGAGATATTATAATATGGATTTATATTATTCTGAAATGTTAATACAGTATGATAATGGAATTAAGGGTTAAATCCACCGAGTATTTAACCAACCTTTGAAGTCCTTCTAAGAAAAGAACTAATGTATAACATAGGGAAAGCCGTGTGCAATGAAAAATGCAAGCACGGCTTGGGGAGAGATTTTTACTTTATTTTATAAGTAAATTATCTACTCCATCCGACTAGTTCCGGGTTCGAATCCCGGGCAACCCACTGTTTCAAATTATATGTATAGACCTCCTCTTTAATATTTTTTCAATAATTAAATAATAAAAAAATATTAAAAAATATTAAATAATTAATATTAATAAGGGGTAAGGGGCGGATGTAGCCAAGTGGATTAAGGCAGTGGATTGTGAATCCACCATGCGCGGGTTCAATTCCCGTTGTTCGCC